AGAATTCCGACAGATCTTTACCCGGAGTAGAACATGAACCTAAAAGAATTGAAAGGGCCCATTCAGGAACAAGAAAATTACATCGTGATTTGAATTTCGATGAAACAATACATCAATGGAGGTTAATTCACTAAGTTCAGTCATTTTTTTTTTTTTAAGGGAGGCCCCATGTTTTTTGAAAAATGGAAAAAGCCCTTCACCTTCATTAGAAAAACAAAAATCTGTTACAAAAAAAGAAATAAGACTTGAATCGACACATTGATTCTTTTTGTTTTCAAAATTTTTTTTTGAACCGTATGCATCCAAAGGTGCACGTACGGTTCCTAAGGGATAGAATTTTGTCCTAATCAACCGACTTCATCGAGAAAGATTACTTTTTTTAGGCCAAGAAGTTGAGAACGAGATATCGAATCAAATTGTTGGTCTCATGGTATATCTCAGTCTAGAAGATAATACTAGGGACCTTTTTTTGTTTATAAACTCTCCTGGTGGATTGGTAATGCCTGGAATAGCCATTTATGATACTATGCAATTTGTGATACCCGAGGTACATACAATATGCATTGGATTAGCTGCTTCAATGGGATCTTTCATTCTGGTTGGGGGAGAAATTACCAAACGTCTAGCATTCCCTCACGCTTGGCGCCAATGGTTTTTATTTGAAAAAAAAAAAGACTATGCCTTCGCCATATCGAATATGAATAATAAGTAATAATAGCATGGCACTTTGAGTTCGATATGAACAAACCATTATTGTTTTTTCAGAACATGAGATTTTGTATCGAGATAGTAGTATGAAACAAAGGTTATTTCCGATTTTATCTTATGTGTCGGGAGAACATTTCAGCGTCACAAACCATTTTTATTCCACACTGGAAGCCTTTTTTATTATATTTATTTTATGAAAGAAAGAGTACGAAAATGAAAAAAAAAAAAAGTATTTCCTTATTTAATCGTATCAGAAAGACACTTTGGGATTGCTAAATCACCGACGAAATAAATATATAGAAAGCAACAGAACCATCATAGTATTTTTTTACTCTTACGAAAAGAAGGACGGTAAATGGATTATTCCACGATCTAAATTGTATGTATTCCATTTCTTTCTTCGATGGAAGGGGGAGGGAATAGATAGGAGGAGTAAATTCCATTGCAGAGCCGTATGCAATGCACAAAAGATGCCCGTACGGTTGTTCAATTTTTTTCTTGTTATTTTTTTATCCCTTTAGCCCGCCCAATCTTGCGAGATAGAAGAACCATTAATGATGTTATATCAATTCATCAGGGTTATGATTCACCAACCTGCTAGTTCTTTTTATCGGTCACAAACAGGGGAATTTATCCTGGAAGTGGAAGAACTAATGAGACTTCGCGAAACCCTCACAAAGGTTTATGTACAAAGAACGGGCAACCCTTTGTGGGTTGTATCCGAAGACATGGAAAGGGATGTTTTTATGTCAGCAACAGAAGCCCAAGCTCATGGAATTGTTGATCTTGTAGGGATTTAAAATGAAAATACTGGGGATTTACGTGAAATCCCTAATGCCATTTCAAAACATAATTTTTATTTTCCGCGATTTGATATTGAGTCGAAATAATTCATAATCATCAATCATAAATCAGGTTAAGATCGATCTAAACCAACCCATTCTATATATATATATATATACAACATGCCAACTATTAAACAACTTATTAGAAACACAAGACAGCCAATAAGAAATGTCACAAAATCTCCCGCTCTTAGAGGATGTCCTCAGCGTCGAGGAACATGTACTAGGGTGTATGTGCGACTCGTTTAGATCATGAACTCGAACAGATGAGACAACTTTTTCAGTATCAATATCAAGGATTAGTACCAATGAATAGGATAGATAGAGTAGAATAAGGCCATTTACTATCTAAAACTAAAAACGAAAAATGAGGATCTATCATATACCCTGTTGTGTATTGTGTATGGAATTTATGGTTTCCATTGGTGTAAATCCAATCACCTCGATTTGAGATGAGAATAAATCCCCCATTGGTAGCAAATGGTTATCCATTAAGCGGGGGAAATAGTATTATAAAAACCAAAAAGGTTATGCTTCTATTCTTGAAAGAACGGACTAACAGGGTTAGCTACCTAGCCAACTTTCATAATTAAATGCCGTCACCGTATGGATAGCTCTTATTGTGAAAGGCCTATTACTGTATCATTGATGGGTAGAGCCAAAGAGTGTGAACTATACAAGTTAACAATACCATTTGATTAAATGAGAGAAGAGGCTCCGGTGCATAGAGAGGACCTCACCGTTTAAGAAGTAACCATAGAAACGATGGAACCCACTATTTTTTTTTATGTATTTAGTATAGTATCGGTAGAATTTCTTATTTACAGGTGAACTAAATGCCGGAAACGAATAAAAAATTGTGGTTGGGAAGGTCATAGTAGCAAAAGACATTGGAATTTATATTTTATATATAGGAATAATCCGTTTTGTTATTAATCGACCGGGGGAGGGGAAAAGAATGACTGAAAGAAGAGAAATCAATTAGTTATTCATTAAAGTTTAATTTGATTCAATGACCAGAGTTAGACGAGGATATACAGCTCGTAGGCGTCGAACAAAAATTAGTTTATTTGTATCAACTTTTAAAGGGGCTCATTCAAGACTTACTCGAACGATTACTCAACAGAAAATAAGAGCTTTGGCTTCTTCTCATCGAGATAGAGGCAGGCAAAAGATAAATTTTCGTCGTTTGTGGATTACTCGGATAAATGCAGTAACTCGTGAGAATAAGGTATTCCATAGTTATAGTCGATTAATACACCATCTGTACAAGAAGCAATTGCTTCTTAATCGTAAGATACTTGCGCAAATAGCTATATCAAATAAGAATTGCCTTTACACGATTTCCAATAAGATCATCAAATAAAGTCGATTTGAAAGTAAAGTAATATACAGGAATGATTGAAACAGAATTCCCCGGAGAATGAACTCCGGGAAAGATAGAAAAAAATGAAGATAAGTAGTAGGAATGAACAAACATATTTCAAAAAAAAATCTTTTTTCTTTCCCCATTTTTATTGTTTCTTATAACATAACAATCAAATATGAATTCTAGGCTTTTTCGAACAAAACATCAATCGGAACTCGAGTTCAGATTGGAGTTTTGATTCAATTGAGGAATATGACTATTTATTTCTGGTTCTAGGACCCGTAGTTCTAGGGATCGACTCGGCTCTCTCAAATTGTTTCTCATTATTAAGAAAAGGTAACAAAGATAAAATACGAGCTTGTTTTATAGCAATAGTAATTAATCGTTGTTGTTTCAAGGTCAATCTATTCACCCGTCTAGATAATATTTTTCCTTGTTCACTAATAAATCGACTAATTAAACTCATGTTTCTATAATCAATTCGATCCCCCGATCCAATTGGGGGCAAACGCCTACTAAAAGAGAGCTTAGACTTACGAAAAGGTTGCTTGGATTTATCCATGGTTTATTCCTTATTTCTAAAATTCTATTTTTTTATTCATTTCAGATCCGGCCGAAATAGGGTTTGTTTTATTTATATATTGTTTTATTTATATATTATATTATATATGATATATGTTAATATGTTAAATTATTTCTCTTTCTGCTCCTTGGAATTGGAATGAAAAGATCGAACACGCGTTTTGTTCGATCTATTTCTTTATTTCCCCATGAATCGTATGCTTATGACAATAGCGACAAAATTTTCTTAACTCTAATCGACTGGGTGTATTGTGTCGATTCTTTTGAGTAATATATCTAGAAATGCCCGGCAATTCTTTAGTGATACCATTTCGGACACAACTAGTACATTCCAAAATAACTCTGACTCTGACATCTTTACCCTTTGCCATGAACCTCCTTTAGATTTTGGATCGACTTAACTTAACCTTTATATTTTCGATCCGAATAGAAAAAAAATGAATAGAAGTTACTAACTATAAATTCAATTTCTAAAAATTTCGTTGTAATTTGTAATTAATATTAATAGAGTATATTATAGTAATATAATAATTAAGTAATACAATTTTTTTTTTAATTCTCAATTATTCCTATCCTAATACCAGTATTTTTTATTTTATTTAAGTATCTTCTTTCTATGCTATGATTTCGTGGAGCCTGCCCTAGACTGGATCTAGATTTCCATTTCTGTTCTCCCAAATTCGATCTCGGATCCGCCGGATTTTTGCCGAGTTCAATACATTTTTTTCTTTCCTATCTTAAAGAACTAAAAAAGAGGGGCGAAATAAATTTGAGTCACGTCACATAAAATTATATCTCTAATTTTCTTTATTTTTCGCATATCAATAACTAGACTAGAATGAAAAAAAGGGGAATGACAAGGCATCTGGGAATAAACGATTAATCTCTATCAATAGACCCGCTAAAGACCCAAACCAGAGAGTAGTTAGCACAGGTGCCGTGGAGAGATATGTTTTTATATCTCGCATTGAAAATCCTCCTCCTGTATTGTTTATTTTATTGTAATACATATACATATATTATATAATATATTATATTATATGGTCAGATGCCGTAGTTCAAGATCATTTTTCTTTATTTTTACGCATAATTCCTAAAGGATATGTACAATGAACCTGTAGATAAGATTTTCTTGTCCCCAAAAAAGAAAAAGATGACCCCCTCTTCCTGAGCATTATTGATCAATATTCATTTTTTTTTTTCTATGTTAGGTTTCAGATGTATATAATTGAATTGTTTTATAAAAAAAAAAGAAGAAATGGCAAGAAAATTGTATATAGATCGAGGATAAAATCACAATGTGGAAAACAAGAAAGGGATGTTTTACAATGACACTGTAAAACAATTTTGAAAAGGGATGTGGCGCAGCTTGGTAGCGCGTTTGTTTTGGGTACAAAATGTCACAGGTTCAAATCCTGTCATCCCTACCTATTACTTCTCCCATGAGAAATAACGAGGGATTAATCGAGATCGATTAAAATTGGGCATAATCTTTC